GGATAAATCCAATCAAAAAAAAAGAATTCTTTTAGGAAAGATATTAAGAGAAAATGGAATGCAAGGAGCAAGTACAATAAAAAAAGAAGTTTAGTAATCTTCCAGAGGGGAAAAGTTTTAGTCTAGTTTATATCATTTTGGCGACATGGCCGAGTGGTAAGGCGGGGGACTGCAAATCCTTTTTCCCCAGTTCAAATCCGGGTGTCGCCTGATCAACACAAGACTCAAAATTCCTTATTATGTTCGGCCAATATATAACTCAATGGATTATTCTATCACAGACGTAAAAGAACTGTTGCTACTTGCTTGATTCTAAGCATCTGTCGCTTCTCAAAACTCAAAAGGATGGAAATCCTTGCGTCAAGATTCTAGTGGAAAAGAATTTTGAAGTCCTTCCAATACAATGGAGTGTCTACGGACTGGATCTTCTCGATCTCTAAGCCGGACAGGCAAGCTAATTAGTGGGTGTGAAAAGAGCAGGAAAATACTTTGGATACAGACTCATGAAAGCCTATAAATGCGCAGGCATTTAATCAATATTAGATTGAACGGTTACGTGGCTTTTTTAGAAAAAAGTGAAAAAAGTCTTTCTTTTTTCACTAACCTATAGCCAAGAATGAAATAGGCTATCGCCCGATTGTCACTCTTGAACCAATCGGGGGATAGTAAAAATGAAATCAAATAGGAAAGATAGGGAGGAATGATTGATCTTCATTCCATATTGTTTATGTCTTTTACTTATGAAGGTCAACAAAAGAAACAATAGATTTTATTATCTATGTGTTCAATTAATAACATTCCCTTACTACTTCCACGAATGGCAAGGCCTATTTTGTGTAGGCTTAATGTTTCCTGTTTCTACTAGAAAAATCATATAAAAACTTATTCGAAGTGTATTTAGTGTATTGATTTCTCAAGAGTCTTCGGTCAGAATCCTTTTTGACTGTTCACTATTGATCCACTATTATTAGTGAACAATAATGGACTAATTCCTTCATATTTAGCGAAATAGGGGACATCATTCACATGGATATAGTAAGTCTTGCTTGGGCTGCTTTAATGGTAATCTTTACATTTTCCCTTTCACTCGTAGTGTGGGGACGAAGTGGACTCTAAGTACTACTAATTAAAGTGATGAATCAAACTTTCTCAATTGTTTTCTAGATAGTTCTGTAAAGCGCTTTAAATTATTACATTTGTTTATTTAATTCAAACATCTTTATTTCAAAGTTCTATTGTATTCTGGTCTGGTATAGTAATTAATGTACTATATGACTAATACTCTTTTTTCAATCAAACAGATATTTCAACGGATTCTCCTGCTCTGCTCGTATTCCGAGAGTAAAGAGTATACAGAAAGAGATTCCAACCGAATTCTTACTAAATTCATAAACCAACCAAATTTTACCACATATATCGACAATGAGTAAGAGCGGATTCCCTTTTATTTCTTTTAAATGCTTCTTTTTGAAAAAGAAAGGAGTACTTTTTTGAAAAGAAATGGATACGTACTTTTGATGTTCAATCATTTTTACGACTCCTTTTCTAAATCCGAATAAGTTCCGTTCCCGTGGAACTCCTTGAATTTTTGGTTAGTGGTGTAACCAATTACTTCTTCATAATGTCAAAAAAATGACTAGGTGTTATATATACCCATATTGCTTTTTACTTCAAAGAATTTTATTCTTTGGATGTATATCAGGATTCATAGTTCATATTTGAACTCAAAAAAGAAACCCTGGAATTCGAATGGTAAGACTAAGAGTTGTCTTTTGCTTTTTTGAGCTTGATTGGAATCAATCAATCCAAATCAAATGGATGAAACAAAGAATTAGAATAGGGTAATATTAAGATTACATATACCTAATTCATATTCCATATAGGATATATGAAGATCAATATTTTGATTGATCTATATTAATCGATAGAAGCCGACTTTCTATACTTCACTAAAACTAAAAAAGTTATATAGTATAGTATGGTAGAAAGAAATATATTAATCTTTCTTTCTACCATACTATCAGATCTCATAGAATATTGCTGATTGTCGTTCGTTAAAAATCAAAAGACGAAGCTTTTATTTATTCATTTTTTATTTATTCAATCATTAATTAAGAGCTAAGAATAAGAAGTCAAGTTTCATTCAAATTAATTATTTTGACTTATGGTTTTTACATATATGATAAGTAAAAAGGCAGTAGGAACTAGAATGAACAGTGCAGTAGCAATAAATGCAAGAATATTTACTTCCATAATATCATTATTTCTCTTTTTTTTATTTCGCAATAACTCGGGATTTAATCCCATAGAGATGAGGAATCAATCTTTCGCCGGGAAATTCAATGAGATGAATTACATCGCGATGATATTGAATCAGATCAATATCATAAATAAGAATATCTGAGCTATCAAATGGTTTAATTGTCAAGAATTGAATAGTATAACATAGGAGGGTCCTTTATCCATACCAAATAAAAAATTGTATTTTGGATTAATGATC